TGAGGGGGGGGTAATCCTATGCATTGTGCATGGCTTACTTAATAATACTTAAAAATAGAGTTAATAATCGAGATTCCTTGCCGATACTATAATAAAAAAGAAATCTATTCAATGAATAGCAGCATAAGATCCATTGAGTTCTCTTCGCACTCCTTTGTGAAAGAGTAGAATGAGAAAGCTAATGAATCTTAAACCCATTGATAAAAAGAAAAAAAGAGGATAAATACTATAGTTAGTGAATAAAAGAGGGTTTGGGGATAGAGGGACTTGAACCCTCACAACTTATAAAGTCGACGGATTTTCCTTTTACTAGAAATTTCATTGTTGTCAGTATTGACATGTAGAATGGGACTCTCTCTTTATCCTCGTCCGATTAATCCACTTTTTAAAAGATCTCGAAAACTATGAATTGAAGGATTTGATTACTCAATATTTGATTGGAATGGGTTCACAATAATTCTAAAAAAATTCAGAATTTTCTATTTCATAATCATTCCTAATTTCATTCTAAAAAAGAATAAAGAACCTATATTATGATATGGGTTCCGTGATTAATCGTTTGCTATGTCAGTATCTATACGTGTGTATTAGATGTATAAAGCCCTTACTTTCTCTAAATTTAGAGAGAGTTCCACTACCAACACAACGTAATCAACTCGATTCGTTAGAACAGCTTCCATTGAGTCTCTGCACCTATCCTTTTCCTTTGGATTCTAGTTCGAGAACCACTTGTTTTCTCAAAACACGGATTTGGCTCAGGATTGCCCTTTTTTAATTCCAGGGTTTCTCTGAATTTGGAAGTTACCACTTAGCAGGTTTCCATACCAAGGCTCAATACAATCAAGTCCGTAGCGTCTACCGATTTCGCCATATCCCCATTTTCCTTTTCTTTGATTGAGACCTGGATTCCTTGTGTAATTTCATCCATCTCTTAGTTTTTTTTGGAATCGTTGAATTAATTACTCGACGTAGTCTAGCAGTTCGTCTCTATTTGACAGACCCTGCTTATTGCAATTCAGAATTGAATTGATTCTATCGTTGATGTATTTGCAATTCAATCCGAATCAATATATCCCAAAGTTTTTCTCTCCCCCACCCCCCCCCGCCTTTCTTTTTTAGAGTATTCAAAATCATACTATAACGCTTGATATTCATTCTTTTTTTTTTCTAATCAGAATTAGCAATTTCATTTGCTATGATTCTATGTTCTCCTTAGTGAAATATTAATCATTAAATTATTAAGAAATAACAAAAAAAACAAAATATCTCAAAAAATGTCTATAATGATCGAATGAAAATGCCAAGAAATTCGCATTTTCTCTTTATTATATCTTTCATCATATATATTATTCTTTTCTATGTATTAGATTACTCATCCGAGCCATATCAAATTGAAAATATCTGAAATCAAATTCAATATAGAAATTGGAATAGATTCTATTCTATTAGAAAAATCAATTTGCGAATTAGAGAAATAAAAAGAAAGTTCAAAAATTTCTATAATCCTATTTAAGGATATCCTCCAGTTAAGCATATCAAGTTAACTTTATCTTTATGAAGTTCTAGTATTTTTTTCTAAGTAGAACTTCCAATTTCGAACTAGTTAATAGCTAAGATTAATAATTAAGATCTGACATTTTACGGATTTCCTATACTATACATATTTCTATTTGTTACACTATTTCTGTTATGTAAGCCCACTTAGCTCAGAGGTTAGAGCATCGCATTTGTAATGCGAGGGTCATCGGTTCAAATCCGATAGTCGGCTTTTTTCTATATCGATGTTCCATGAACAAGAATCTCTCTTTTTCTCTTTTTCTCCGAATTAAATGGAGAATCCAGGATCTATTATGTGGTTCTACCTTACAATTTTGCTAGATACAAAACAATAAAATAAATAATATATATACAAAAAATCCAGATGTTGATGAAATTCCATTTTTTGTGGTACTTTAGTAGATTTTACTCTGTTTATCCTTTAGTTTAATTCAGTTTTAATTTTGATGTATTCTGTAATGTAAATACAATGAAATTAATTGTGTAAAATGAAATTTCAATAAAATAAACAAGGAGTCTTCATGTCCCGTTATCGAGGACCTCGTTTAAAAAAAATACGCCGTCTGGGAGCTTTACCAGGACTCACTAGAAAAACACCTAAATCCGGAAGTAATCTGAAAAAGAAATTCCATTCTGGGAAAAAAGAGCAATATCGTATTCGTCTTCAAGAAAAACAGAAATTGCGTTTTCATTATGGTCTGACAGAACGACAATTACTTAGATATGTACATATCGCTGGAAAAGCAAAAAGGTCAACAGGTCAGGTTTTACTACAATTACTTGAAATGCGTTTGGATAATATCCTTTTTCGATTGGGTATGGCTTCAACCATTCCTGGGGCCCGGCAATTAGTTAACCATAGACATATTTTAGTTAATGGTCGTATAGTCGATATACCAAGTTTTCGTTGCAAACCCCGAGATATTATTACTACGAAGGATAACCAAAGATCAAAACGTCTGATTCAAAATTCTATTGCTTCATCCGACCCGGGGAAATTGCCAAAGCATTTGACGATTGACACATTGCAATATAAAGGACTAGTTAAAAAAATCCTAGATAGGAAGTGGGTCGGTCTCAAAATAAATGAGTTGTTAGTTGTAGAATATTACTCTCGTCAGACTTGAACTTAACGAAAAAAGGAAAAGTTCATAGAATTTTCTTCCCCTTCCCCTTTCCCCGAACTAAATCGACCTAAGGCCCTTAATTCGTATTTTCCCATTCAACTAGCATAAATGGATTAACCCTAGGATCCTTTTTTCTTTTTTGTTCTTTCCTCTATGTGTATTTTACATACCACAGTAATTTACTATAAAAAATTTCTATTAAATAAAGGTATTATTGCTGGAATAAATTGTTATTTGATTTGATACATTGTGATCGTTAACGTTGATCAATTAAGAGAAACGGAAAGAGAGGGATTCGAACCCTCGGTAAACAAAAGTCTACATAGCAGTTCCAATGCTACGCCTTGAACCGCTCGGCCATCTCTCCTACATAATCTTATTATGGAAAATAAACTAAGTGAATAGCGAGTTTTCCTATTCCTGCAGTACAGGTACAACCACAACGGCTCGGGGGTTCCATGGTTCTATTGGAAAAATTCCTTTTCATCTAAGTGGAAGGATCCAGGATTTTTTTACTAGGAATTCCGCTCCCTCGAAAAGTTTTAGTTTGGGTTTTCCCCAAACCAAAGAAAAAGAGAATGGAAGAATTCTTCTTATTCCATAATAAAATAGAGGAACCCTAGAATTCTGTTTGCATAAGGTACGCTACGCCATACAATCGAAATCTAAAAAAGGGTATGAGACAATTAATGACTTTGAAAACGCGAAATAGCTGATGAGAGAAGTTATTGTTGAGAAATAGAAAAGTGGAATGAAATCCAATCTTAGTCAAATATTTCATATCTCTTCTTGTCCAAACAGAAGGAAAAGGAGACAATTTGAGCTGAGCGGAAAATCCATACCTCTCTTATCCATTTAGAGCATATGGATCGATCGATTTATAAGAATCGAATGTGTTTGTTTTTATGTTATTTTGTGAAGAAATGAAAACAATTCTATATAGAATGGGTTGGGAATTATGCCTAGATCCCGTATAAATGGAAATTTCATTGATAAGACCTCTTCAATTGTAGCCAATATTTTATTGCGAATAATTCCGACAACCTCAGGGGAAAAAAGGGCATTTACTTATTATAGAGATGGTGCGATTTGACTCTTTTTTTTTTTTTTTTTTTTTTTAGCCCTACCTACACCTCAGTCTTACGAGAAAGAGAGGGGGTTCGCATAGAGAGAACAAAATTAGTAAAGGAAACCCACGCTTGGGGAAGGTGAGGTGAACTAACAATTCCTTCTGTCGTGTATCCTCGATTGATGCGGCCTCAGATGCTTCAATTGTAGATTTGAGTATTGAGCGAAAGGTTACACCTACAGGATAGGTTCTGTATTACAGGCCAATCCTACTCTACTAGTACCATACCAATAGGCAGCATAGGGGAGAAAAGCACTACACCTAGAAATAGGAATCAACAAGAGAAAAACTTTGTTAGAAATTAGCCCTTTCCTGATCGGTATCAGGGCTGGGAAGAATGGTTGGGATAACAAACAACCATCAGGTTTGTACTTTGGATACCCCTATAACCATCAAAGATCGTTGAAGTGGCTAATTCCTCTAAATAGGAGGCGTTGAGAACAAAGAAATTCTTGGAGCTATCGTTTTCCTCTAGCATTAATAGAATTCATTGGTGTTAAGAAAAACCTCTTGCGGGAAGGTTGGCTAGAGATTTCTTGGAAAAATACCAGCCCCTTTCGGTTCATAATAAGATGGGACTAATTCTATTTTTATTCTATAGATTATTTCGCTTAGTACTATGTACAGAAGGGAGGAGCCGTATGAGATGAAAACCTCATGTACGGTTTTGGAACGGAGATTTTTTGAATAGAATGAACGACCGTAACGGATGTTGGCTCAATCCGAAGGAAATTATGCGGAAGCTTTGCAGAATTATTATGAAGCTACGCGACTAGAAATTGATCCCTATGATCGAAGTTATATACTCTATAATATAGGCCTTATACACACAAGCAATGGAGAGCATACAAAGGCTTTGGAATATTATTTCCGGGCACTAGAACGAAACCCCTTCTTACCGCAAGCTTTTAATAATATGGCCGTGATCTGTCATTACGTGCGACTATCTCCACTATAGAAAGAAGAAAAAAAAAAAAGAAAGGATCAAATTTTCTAGTAAATACTAGAAAAAGGGCTTTCTACATAGGGATCGTCAAAACAACGATTTTGCCCTATCAGCTGTAGGAAGGAAGGACACTTCACGAGAATCAAAATAGGAAGAAAGTATGGCCTATACTACTACTCTATGGATAAAGTTCCCAAATTGATAGAGAAAGCACCGTAAAGATCCATTAGTGAGCGACTGG